TAAGAAGGGTTTCAATTTCTTCAAATGAACGATTTGAACACCTATGGATTCTAACAACTGATTGCAGAGTTGATCATTCGGACCTTTCAATTCATAGATGTGGATCTCGGACCTATGAATGGGGATATTCCCGATACTCACAAAGAAAAAGGGAAGTAACTTGGACAAAAAGGGAAGTGACTTGGACAAAAAGAGAAGTGACTTGGACAAAAAGAAACGAAGTGTCTTAGACAAATCTTCTTTGTCGATAGCCTCGGACCAATCAATCGAATATTGATTAATACGTAATCGATCGAACACTACTTGCACTACTTGAAAAGGATTCTTCTGTTCAGAAACGAAATGTTCCAAATGTTCCTGGAAATTCTTGCTCCCATTGGACCATTTGTATCTATATGCATCAGGATCCCGATTCATGGATCTCTCAGTTCGAGAAATAAGAGGATCAAACCATTTCTTCTGACTCTTTTTCAAATTTGATAAATGTTGGTTGATCGTATATTTCATTATAGTTATATGATTCAGAGTATCATTTCCTATTTGATCCCTTTGAATTCCATATTCGAAGTTACGATCGGATCTATTCATTAAAAAGAATCGATTCGATACATTTCTTATGTACCCATAGGTGCTATATTGGATTTGAATCAGATTTCGGATCAATCTATATTGATTGACTGCCTCCATTATGTTGTTGCTAGCAAATACCGCTGTTTTTAGTTTGGGATCTTCCAAATCATTCCCGCAGTAGATCCGGACCGATTTTTTTATGATCCTTCGAGAAAAAGATTCATTCTCCTCATAAAAAAGAGGAGGTAGAACCAATAAGGATTTCTTTTTCGATTCATCTCTGGAGTTGAATACCTCATTCCATAATTTTTTTTGATCCAACCCGTAGGAATCAATAGAAAAGGCAAATACCCTATGATACACCAGATCCGGCTCGGTTATTGATAGAGTGAATAGATCCGCCATTTCTGGGAATCTCTCTTCTGATTCAAAAAAATCGTGGCGTAACGCGTATCCCCCTTTGTTCCGGTCATGGAATAGATGAAAGAAATCAAAAAATGGATTTTTGTTCAAGAATGAAATCTTATTGGAACTGTCCATATCCGGTTCATCCTTTGGAACCAGATCCGGGATGTGATATGGTTCCGAAGGATGAATTGAGACGGTATTTTGTAAATACGTAATTATCTTGAATATATCAACCATTTCTTTATTTTCCGCTCGCCTGGAAGGGACAAAAGAAACATCTTGTTTTTTCTTCAACAATTTCTGATCTCTAGTGGACCTCTCAGTAGGATTCGAACCCAGATGAAGTTCTGACCATCTGTCAGAGAAAAAAGAACGAATTGATCTTGTAGGATTCCCAAGAAATTCTTCGATTTCTTCCGGAAGCAAAAGGCATTTCGGGAATCGATCTGATTCTATCTCTGTTCGTTCCATTTGAAGAAAGGAAGGATCCCAAAGAATCGATCTCTCTTTTAGTTGCTGAATCTCTGTTTGATCGATCAATGTGTGATATTCTGAATCCTCATTTCTAACGGAATCGAAATGATCTCTGGATTGATCAGAAGAAGATCCTTTCCATTGGCTAGAATCCGTTACTTGAACGAAAATAGATCTTGTGGAATCATATTGAATATTTGACAATACATTCCGTACCTTGCTAAAAAACCGATCCTTGTTTACCAACCACACATTGTCTAACCAAATCCAATTCTCTCTCGAGACGTTCCTCAAAAAATCCGATTCGTGCTGATTCTTCCCCCAACTAACGAAGAGATCTTGGCGGAATTGCCACATATGAAATTGAGCACAATTTTGCAAAGAAATACCCCACTTGTTTCTCGAGAAGAGATGGGAAACATGCTCAATATCATTGGATTGCATAGTTGCCCCAGCTCCTTGTTGTTTGAAGAAACTCTCCCCCTCAATTGGTCTTTTTTCACGAAAAGCAGACATGAGATAAGAAATCAAGTCTTTCCCTAAGATTTCGAATAGCTGTCCCGAATTCAAGTTGATTATGTTTCGTTTCTTCCTCGGAGAAAGACGATCAAACAATTCCCAATCATGGTCCTTGCGGATCGGATCATCCGTATAGGATAAAAAATGAAACTCCAGATATTTGCTATCTTTCTCTTTGAATGAGATCTCAATTCCAGCTATGGTTTCATTAGATATCTGACAACTAGAATCCCTCTTTTTTCCGATCCGGTTCCTCCACCACCGCGAACCCCGGTTAGATTCAGGCATGATACACTTTTTCTTTATTGGGAGAACCCAAGTACTCTCTTGCGGACCCATGAAACAACTCTCAGAAATCTTTTTCCCTTTTGGAAGATACAGGAGCGAAACAATCAACCTATTTCTATTGGAAGACCAAAAAGATTCTTCCAATGTCTCATTTCTGGGTCCAATGGAATTCATAGGTATAGGAAGAAGCCCCATCAAATAGAGATTTTTTCTTTCGACCATCTTTCGATTGTTAATACGA